AGGGATCCAATAAGTCCAACATTGATTCCTTCAGACGTGTCAATTGGACAAATGCGTCCATAGTGACTAGGATGGATATCTCGTATCCGAAAACTAGTAGTTCGCCCCGTCAATCCTCCGGGGCCCAAATAACTCAATTTTCTCCCATGAACTATTTGGGTCAATGGATTAGTTCGATCCAGAACTTGAGATAATGGATGTAATCCAAAAAAAGATTCAAAAGTGGTTGTTGGTGGAGTTGAAGTCACCAAATTCTGAGGAGTCGGTATCAATTTAAGTCTAATTGCTCCACATATAGTTCCTCTAACCATATTTTCTAAACGAACCAGAGCCAATCCGAATTGATCTTGTAAGAGATCTGCTACGGAACGAATACGTTTATTTTTCAAATGATTCATATCGTCAAGTGTACCCATTCCAAATTTCATTCCAATCAAATGATCCGCAGCTGCCAATATATCTCGCGGTAACAAAAATGTATTGTTTTGAGGTATATCAAGATTCAGCCTTCGGTTCATATTTCGTCGACCAATCCTTCCTAATTCACATCTTTGTTGAAAAAATTTTTTTTGTAATTCTTTGCACAAAGATTCAGAAAATACTGGATCTCCGCCTACACAAGCAAATTGTTGATAAAACTCCAAAATAGCATTCTCTTTTGACCCAATTTTTTTTTTCTCCTTATCATTCAGGAAAGACAAGAAAATTTCAGGATAGCAAACATTCTCTAGAATTTCGCTTAAATTCGAACCCATAGCTGATAATAGAACTAGAATAGATATTTTCTGTTTCCTACTCACACGAGCCCATATCCTTGCTTTTCTATCAATCTCTAATTCTAATCTTCCCCCCCAATCCGATATTATGGTGCCAGTATAGACCAAAATTCCGTTATGGTCCAATTCTGACCGGTAATAGATACCAGGGCTTTGCAATATTTGATTGATTACAATTCTATATATTCCATTTGCTATAGAAGTTCCCAGAGAGTTCATTAGAGGAATGTTTCCAATAAAAATTGTTTGTTCTTGGATATCCTTACTGCTTTTCCAAATTAATCCTGCGGATACATATAATTCAGAGGAATAAGTAAGTGATTCATATACAGCATCTTTTTCTTTTATCAAGGGTTCTACCAATTGGTATGTTTCCGCAAATAATTGAAATTCAATTTCTTGATCCGGATCTTCAATTTTTGGAAACTTATAAAGTTCTTCTCTTAAGCCCCGATCAATGAACCTACAAAAACCTTCAAATTGTACCTGATTCAACTCGGGTATTGTAGACATTCCCGCATTTTCACCCCCAATCATTTTATTTTCAATTTCCCCTTTCTATTTTATGGAAAATATCCCATGATTTGCTGTCTCATTCTTCATCGAATCACATGAATAGATTTAACAAAAATGGAATTTCTGTTCTTTTTACTGAATCACATGAAATTTTTTTTAACTAACTCCGTATATGAAATACCTGTTATGAAAAGAGGAAAAAAAAAAAAAGAAAATGAATCGAATTTTATACTCAAATTGGAATTTGCAACAAAACAAACAGATAGAATCTAAATTCTAAATGGAAAGGAATTCAAAAAATCCACCTAGACTTCTGGTTTTTTTAAGAATATCAAAACAAAAAAATGGATTCCATTTCTAACATTATTATGTTATGATATTACATATTTAAATTCGATTGGATACCAGAAAAAAAAATCAACTCGGGATTTGCTCTGCTCGATAAATACCCAATCTAATAATCAGAAACAATATAGAATTGATTTTTTTAGCACTTAACCCCTTTTCAAAATTGTTAAAAAAAAGAATTAGAATTCGCAGAGACGAGAGATTTTTTTTACCCCCCCTTTTTTTAATTTGAGAATACGATTGGAGTGCGTAATAAAGCTTGTATTTATTAAACATGCACAAATCTAACTCTCGCTATAGCTATCTATATATATGTCTCTTACTTTATGGCGGTCCTATTCGTTCGGGACAGAGCATGTTGTGGTAATTTTAGATTTTCTATTCAATTTATTTAATGAAAATGAATTGTTAAAAAAAAATGGGAGCACGAGAATTTTATTATAAATTCTCTAGAGTATACCTATTCCATACGGAATATAGATAAGATACCCGATTAGATATTATCTGTGTAACAATTAATATTTATGTTCTGGGGTTTACATATACTGACAGTTGCTGTTATAATTGAAATGTAGAAGGATTTTTTTTTAATCAATAAAAAGAGCAATATTGATTAATTATGTATCAAATTGGATTTTCTTATCTCATAAAGACAAAACACCATATTCTCGATTCAAATTCAAGAATCGTTCAGGAATTTATAGTTAACGGTTCCATTTTGTCCTTCCATTTTTGCGTTTGTCGCTGAAGGTGCACGTGTTTGTTTTTTCAATAAAAAAAAGGGGGGGGTATTCTCAGATATTTTTTTTTTTTTTTTTTTTTATGGTTTTGGCGGCATGGCCGAGCGGTAAGGCGGGGGACTGCAAATCCTTTTTCCCCAGTTCAAATCCGGGTGTCGCCTCTGATCGACAAGAGAATTGAACTAGTTTATTCCGTTTTGTTGATAGAAAACTTGCATTTTTTTTTACAGTAGAAGCAAAGCGGGAGAGTATAAAAGAACTCTTGAGACTTCTTTGATTCTAAATTCTAAGCATGGGGGGGGGGGGTTGCTCCCTAAAATGCTGTAAATCTTTGCGTCACGGACTCAAGGAAAGATTATAGTAGTGAAAAGGAATCGATAAATCTTGAGATGATAGTCCCTTTATTCCATTACTACTGTAGTGTCCGTCTACTGACCGGGTCTTGAATTAGATTGGATAGGGATAGGTCGGACAGAGAATCTAATTCCATTTTTAGTTGGGGAAGGGGCAGAAGAAACCTTGCATACAGACTCATGAAAGTCTATGAGCGTTCCGGCAGTTATTCAATATTAGTTAGATTGAATAGCTAATTGGCTTTCTTTTTTTTTTTTTTAATAGTTCTTATTTTAATATAATATTTTTTTTTAATAAAAAAGATTGAATTAAGAAATCTTTTTTAATCTTTTTTATTCTATTAGAATTCTAATAGAATAAAAAAGATTAAAAAAGATTAAAAAAAAGAAAAGATTTCTTTTCGGTAACCTCTAGTCAAAGAAATAGTTTATTTAATAGGCTTTCTTCTGATTTGATTGTTTTAGAGAATGAATCGGGAGACAGTAAGGATTACTCAAATGGAAATAAGAGTATGCAAAGTAATCTGTCTTGATTCTATATATATATTCTACCTTTTAATAAAATGAGAGGAAACAAAAGAAAAACATAGGTCTTTGTATTCCTACCTGTTAGTAACAAAAATTTCCTTAATACTTCCAAGGAAGTTTCCGGATATTTTGTTTATCCGTAATGTTTTTCGATTCTACTAGAAATCAGATAAAAACTTGTTAGACGTTCTTTCTAATTGGATTTATTGGATTGTTTCGTGTTAATAGTGTTAGGCCAGAATAGAATCCCTTTTTGACTCTGTACCAGCGATTCCACTATTATTATGGTTTATAGTATTATTAGTGATTAATACAATACAAAAACAAAAAAAAAAGAAAATAAAACCAGAAGAATTAGTGAACAACACTGAAATAATTCCTTCATATTGATATTGTTGATAGAGATAGGAGAAAAAATCGACATGGATATAGTAAGTCTTGCTTGGGCTGCTTTAATGTTAGTTTTTACATTTTCCCTTTCTCTCGTAGTATGGGGAAGAAGTGGACTTTAAAGGTCCTACTAATTGAGTTAAGGGATCAAACTGTATCAATTGTTTTATAGCTGGGTTCTGAAATTTTTTATACTATTGAATTTAAGTATTTGTATTTAATTAATACCAATTAATGGAATTCAATTATATCTGCATTTCGGAAGTCTGTCTATTGTATTCGAGTGGTGTAATGTATTCTATGCATAATATAGAAATACAAAAAACTCTTTCAATCAAACAAATATTTGAATTATTCCCATGTTCGTGTCAAGGGGATAAAAAAAAATAGGAAATGGATTCCTATTCCAACCGAATTCTTCTTAAGATTTCTATTTAGATGAACTGGCTCTTACCAAAGTTATATATCGAAAATGAGGAACCACGGAAACCCCCTCTAACACTCCTTTTCTTTTTTCAAAAAAGAGAGAACTATATATATAGTTTTGTTATTGGTTATTAAGCGGATACACAAGTTCGATAGGAAACAAAATCGACATAGGAGTTGTCTAACGAGATACTACACATAATAAGATGTTGGCGTTGCCTTAGGCGAATACCATATTACGTATTTACCTTACCACTTGCTTGTTTTCTTTTTTTATTTGTATTTTTGTTTTTGGTTCGAAATTGGATTTATGCTTTCTTTATTGAACTCATTTGCAATCATGGTTCAAATGTTAAAAAAAAATGGGTTGGGTTTTACCACCAATCTTTTCGAAATACGGAAAAAGCTTCTCATCGAAACCCCGGACCATCTGTTAACTATTTAATAACAACTATTTAATCAATTACTTCTTGGAAATGCTAAAAAGATTACTTGATTTTTTTATATGATACCGGGATTGGTATTGAAAAGAATCATAAATCCATAAATTCGAATAGGAAGAATAAGAGTTGCTTTTGGATTATTACAGATTGATTGGAACCAATACAAATCAAATAGATGAACCAAAGAAGAAAATTGGGATACTATGCTATGTACATTACATATAATGTAATTGAGATTCTATAATATATAAATAAGAAGATATATATGAATATGAAGATACATATTGTGGATTGATCCATATTATTTTATAGAGTAAAACTTTTTACACTACAATAATAGATGGATAATATGGTAGAAAGAAATCAAATCGATTTCTTTCTACCATACTATCCGGATTTCATAGGATTCTGTTGATTCTAGTCCGATTATTTCATTTAAACCTTAAGACCAAAAATGGAATCTTTTTTTTTTTTTTCATTGCATTGACATGAATTAAGAAATCATGTTTGTTTAAGTAAAATTAGTCACTTTGACTTACCGTTTTTACGTAAATTATAAGTAAAAAGGCAGTAGGAACTAGAATGAACAGTGCAGTAGCAATAAATGCGAGAATATTTACTTCCATAATCTCTATGCTTTATTTCTCTTTAATTTCCAATAAATAACTCGGGATTTAATCCCATAGAGATGATAAATCTTTCGTCGGTAAATTCAATGGTATAAATTACATCTCGATGATATCAAATGGGGATCAATATCATGAATAACAATATCTGAGCTATCAAATCGATTCATCGTCGAGAATTGAATAGTATAACATAGGAAGATCTTTTATCCATACCAAATTCCAAAAATGTTGTTTCCGATGCAATCAAAAATTCCGTTTCTTTTTTTTTTTTTTTACTTTAACTTTAAGATAAAGGTTCCGACGAAGAAAGAAAAAAAAGAAGGATCACTGTTAGGAATGAGATTTTGTTTGTTATTTTTATTGTTATTTTGATTCCCTTTCACACACGAAATGAATTGATGTCTTTTTTTTGGATTTGTATCCATCGGGACTGACGGGGCTCGAACCCGCAGCTTCCGCCTTGACAGGGCGGTGCTCTGACCAATTGAACTACAATCCCAGGGAAAAGGGCGTACAGCATAGATATTCTTATGATTTCATTCAAACCCTTTCTTTTTCGATTTTAGATTAGAGAATCGTTTTGCTATAACTGACAGAGGCGGGACTTATATATATTATTGATATATATCAATACGCACTTTATTTAGAGAGATCGACACGGATTACTCGTAATCCGTTCGTTATTGCCAAATCAATTCAAAAATGAATCAATCATCAATAAAAAACAAAGACTCTTTTTTATTTACTTTAATCTTTTACTTTAATCCTTTCCTTATACTTTATACTTAGAGATCCTGATATGAATCTAGATCATTATCAAGATTCGAACTTCCGAAATATATTTATATATTATAAATATATATATTATATATATTTATATATTTATATATGTAATGTAATATATGTAATGTAATATGGTACGGAAAAAAAGAGCGCTAGATATTTATCATATTTTATTTTCTTCCTTCCGTATCCGAGCACATCGGCCATTTCCGGAGAACAACAAATGGGTTATTTCATTTCATGGTGGATCGGCAAATTATTGGGCCGAGCTGGATTTGAACCAGCGTAGACATATTGCCAACGAATTTACAGTCCGTCCCCATTAACCGCTCGGGCATCGACCCAGGAAGAATCAATTTAAGTCTTTTTTTATAATCCATGATCAACTTCCTTTCGTAGTACCCTACCCCCAGGGGAAGTCGAATCCCCGTTGCCTCCTTGAAAGAGAGATGTCCTGGACCACTAGACGATGGGGGCCTACTTTCCCGACCGCCGTTATACTATGAACATAGTATAAACAGTTTTTTTTTTAATTGTCAATAGATTGGAATGATATGATTCGATCAGAAGGATCTTTCCATTTTTCATAATATAATTCCATACCATAGAATTTGGGGGTTCATCATTACGATTTCGAAATTGTTCATTCCAATCGCCAATCTATAATTCCAAAAAAGAAAAATAGGATGAGTAATGCGAAAGAAGGATAGGATCCTTTCAGGGAATGATTGGTTTGCTGGAAAAGGCGGGGGGTTAAAACTGAATTTCTTTCACTTTTATTCATTGTTAAGATTCGGTAGGTATATCTCTATTTCATCCTAAGCCGGAAAAAACCGATAATCAATCTGAAAATCGGGTAGAAGGATAGGGATAAACAAGTTATTGAAAATTTTTGTATTTTCAATAAGAATTGGTTGAAGGACAGGAAAATAGAAATCCATTTTTCAATGATTCGATAAAAATTTTGAATTGGTGGGTACATGTATCAATACTCAATACAATGAATTTCGTTATGATGAGGATGACTTCAATTCGAATCCGAATCGGTTTTGAAATAATTCATTACATTGATATTTATCAAATCTAATATCAATAAACCCTTTTATTAACTATATTCTATTCACTAGGTAAATCGAATTTTTTCTTAATGAGTCGCTATGTAGATAATATATATATATATCTATGTGCATATATTCTAATCTTATCTATATAAGAAGTATACGCAGTAACAAATATATGTACTAGACTCATATTGGCTTATTCCTGAATAAGGAATTGAATCAAGCGGAGCCCTTTTAACTCAGTGGTAGAGTAACGCCATGGTAAGGCGTAAGTCATCGGTTCAAATCCGATAAGGGGCTTTGTACCTTTTTCATAAAACTCCAGCAGTAGTATTCGTATTTGAAGGAAGAATAGAGATATTGTTTTTATTTCTAATAAAAAAAAAAACTAAGGAATCGTAGAATTTCATTAGAAAATGGAATTATGAATTTTAATAAGTTATTGTTATCATTCTAATGAATTCAAATTATAGTAAACTAATTCTAGTTAGAAAGTGGAACATTTTT